ATCCCCGAAGCGATGGGTCCTTTTTTTGTGATGATAAATAACCTACTTAACTCAGTGGTTAGAGTATTGCTTTCATACGGCGGGAGTCATTGGTTCAAATCCAATAGTAGGTAAGGTAGAACTTATTAGATACCGGAGTCAATGGTATCTAATAAGTTTTTCTATCCATCTTCTTTTTTTCGTTGTATAATCAGGTTAGACTTGATTGTGTTCAACTGGTGGAAGCCAAATGTGATGCATAGTATAATAAAGAACTTCTAACGAACTTCTTTTTTTTTATTTTTATTTTATGTATTTGTTTGTTTACTAGTAGGAAATAACACTGACAGCCTCTACTCGTGTCCTAGCTCGTCTGAGAGCTAGATTTGCCTCAATTGCTTGTCTCTTGCCCTGAGCTCTACTCAAGTTAGCTTCAGCTATTTCAAGAGCTTGTTGAGCTTCTTGCGGATCAATGTCAGTACTTATCTCCGCATCATTTCCTAAAATGGTGATCTCATTATTACTTATTCTAGCAAAACCGCCCATCAAAGCCACCGTTAACCATTGGTCGTTGAGGCGTATTCTCAAAAGACCTATATCCACAGCTGTGGCAATGGGGGCGTGATTTGGTAATACGCCAATCTGTCCACTATTAGTAGATAAAATGATTTCTTTCACTTTGGAATCCAAAATAATTCGATTAGGAGTCAGTACACAAAGATTTAAGGTCATTTCTTCAATTTGCTCTCCACTTCTAAGTTCATAGCTTTCGCGGTAGCTTCATCGATGTTACCCACCAAATAAAAGGCCTGCTCGGGAAGACTGTCTAATTCTCCGGAAAGTATCAGTTGAAACCCCCTAATTGTTTCTGTGAGACCAACATATTTTCCTGGAGAACCGGTAAATACTTCTGCCACGAAGAAGGGTTGTGATAAGAAACGCTCAATTTTTCGTGCTCTTGCTACAGTTAAACGATCTTCTTCGGATAATTCGTCCAACCCAAGGATAGCTATAATGTCCTGAAGTTCTTTGTAACGTTGTGAAGTTTGCTTAACCCTTTGCGCAGTTTCATAATGCTCCTCGCCAACGATCCAAGGTTGTAACATAGTCGACGTTGAATCTAAAGGATCCACTGCTGGATAAATACCTTTGGCAGCTAATCCTCTTGATAGTACGGTAGTAGCATCTAAATGTGCAAATGTAGTGGCAGGGGCGGGGTCGGTCAAATCATCCGCAGGTACATAAACTGCTTGGATCGAAGTTATAGATCCCTCTTTCGTGGAAGTAATTCTTTCTTGCAAAGAACCCATTTCTGTACTAAGGGTAGGTTGATAACCCACTGCCGAAGGCATTCTCCCCAATAAGGCGGATACTTCTGACCCCGCTTGGACGAAACGAAAGATATTGTCGATGAATAGAAGTACGTCTTGTTCATTAACATCCCGGAAATATTCCGCCATGGTTAGGGCAGTCAGACCAACTCTCATACGAGCTCCCGGGGGTTCATTCATTTGACCATAGACTAGAGCTACTTTGGATTCTGCAATATTTTTTTCATTAATTACCCCGGATTCTTTCATTTCCATGTAGAGATCATTTCCTTCACGAGTACGTTCGCCTACTCCGCCAAATACAGATACACCTCCATGAGCTTTGGCTATGTTGTTGATCAATTCCATGATAAGTACTGTTTTACCCACGCCAGCTCCCCCAAATAGTCCTATTTTTCCTCCACGGCGATAAGGAGCTAAAAGATCCACTACCTTAATCCCTGTTTCAAAGATAGATAATTTCGTATCTAACTGTATAAAGGCAGGCGCAGATCTATGAATAGGAGATGTTGTACGAGTATCTACAGGACCTAAATTATCAACAGGCTCTCCAAGAACGTTGAAAATTCGTCCGAGAGTAGCTCCGCCTACTGGAACACTTAGAGGAGCTCCCGTGTCAATCACTTCCATTCCTCTAGTCAGACCATCTGTAGCACTCATAGCTACAGCTCTAACTCGATTGTTTCCTAATAATTGTTGTACCTCACAAGTCAAATTAATTTGCTGACCGACAGTATCTCGACCTTTAACTACCAAAGCGTTATAAATATTAGGCATCTTGCCCGGAGGAAAAACGACATCCAGTACTGGGCCAATAATTTGAGCGATACGCCCTAGGTTTTTTTCTTCAAGTGTGGAAACCACAGGATCAGAAGTAGTAGGATTGGTTCTCATAATAAAATGATTGAAATATGTCGAAATTTTTTTGGATTGGAGGTTGGAATAGTACATAGTACCGAATCAAAAATAAATGTCCGATAGCAAGTTGATCGGTTAATTCAATAAAAATAAATGGGAGTTAGTACTCGATTTAGTTGGTACCGCCCAACCAACCGAATCCAAGTCAATCGTTTACTCATTCAATGAGTCCATTTTCAAGTTCACCCAATTCTTTATATATGGTTTCCACCTATTTTTGTCTTGTTTTATACCCTTCCGCTTTCATGGATGAATTATGCCTATTTTCATAT